ATATATATATATACTTTATATATATATACTTTATACTAAATAAATATATATATTTATTTATTTTTTTATTTATTTATTTATTTATTTATTTATATAGTATTTATTTATTTATATATATATATATACTATATGAAACCTCTGAAATATTATATATTATATTGCATCTTTTTTTTTTAATCTTTGGAGAATTCCACTCAAACTTCTATATAAAATGAATATTCCATGAAGAGAATTCCACACATATCAAAACAAAGAAAGCAGCATGAAACCTCTTCAATATAGTTAAGTTCACATTTCACATTAGCATTCAATGAGACCAAAATAAAGACGTTCTCACTTAGGGATAAGTCAAGAGTTTTTAATATATTTATTATTATTATTATTAAAAATCTTAGGATAACTCCACTATATCTGCCGTATGGAAGGATCATATTGATTATGAATCTTTAGGCTTTAGGCTTTAGGTCAAATTGAGGGATTCTTCCACCCCTACGAACTTATAACTCGTTGGTTCATTAAGAAAAGAAAGAGAGCAACTGGATTTCGCGAACAGCAGTGACAAAGGAGGACGAAAGCCCAAAACTGAAGACCGCGTAACGCCGTTCCGTTCCGTCCGGCTGGAGTAGATCGTTGTGTCAGGGAAAGGAAATCCTAAGGGGAAGATTAGAATTAAGGGACCCATTTCCTGACAAGGAGCTACGGAAGTTGAGCCACGGCCCTGATCCCTTCCTCCCTAAGAGATCATGTATCAATCTTCTCAGAACACCATGGCATGTCTGGTGTCCCCTTGCCTTGCGAGGCACCCTATCTCTTAGTGTACCGGGGCTAGTGCCGTCGAAGAGGCTCGACGGGAGTGGACTCGTGATCGTGTGGATCGCCTTGTTACACAACTGGAGGGAAAGATTTCGAGCGAGCGGAAGTTGAGGGTAGGGTGTCGAGAAGTCTGCAGTTCGTCTATTCCGCCAAAATGACTTTATCCCGTTGAAGGCCTTCCACCTCAGGGAAAGAGTGGCTTCCTGCCCTAGTGCAGAGGATTATCGCCCCCCACCGAACGAGACAAGAAATTTTGGGGGTTGGTTGGCCACACCTTCTTTCTTTATAGGGATGCTGATTCCTACTTCTCGATCAAAGACCACCCGGCGGAGGAGAGAGGAATAGAAAAGATCCTGGGCTACTCAAATCTTTTTCTTTTTTTACCTCCTTCTTCTTGTTGCCATCCGCCCAGCCGAACAAGAATTGTACAATGCTAACTTCTTTGTTTGCCGGGAAGGTGGGCTACGGCTATTATTGGCTGGCAGTTTCCCAATCCTTCGCTCATCGAGAAAGGGTCTCCTTTCGTAGGCTCGACCCCGGGCTGTTCCCGTGTCCAGCTTCCTTCATTCCGTAAAAAGTCCCGCCTCACTGGCCCCTTTGGTACGAAAGAACTCACCTTATATCGAAGTCATCGAATCTGATCAAGAGCAATGCCTCCCCGGTGGGGCTTTCCACCAGAAAGCACTCCCCAAAAAGAATCCAATGGAGTCTTTCTGTAAGAAAGGGAATTCTCTATTAGGTTCACAACCGACCGACGGGATTAGACTCACCCCATTAATGGGCTTTATTATATATCATAGGGAGGTTAACACTTTTTCAACTATTCGGTGGATTGGTCGGCGCTAGACTCCTGATCACAGTGAATCTAGTTAATCATGGTCCCGACCGGCCTTGACCCCTCGCCAAAACCCACCCTCCCAGGGAGGGACCCTTTCACCGCGCCTCACTCCCCAAATTCTTCCTCGTCAAACCTTCTGCCCCGCCTTGTCCCTTCAAAGAGTTCTGGGCTTCATAACATCGAATTTGTGATAATGAGCGTGATAATGGGAGAGGGCCAGCCTTGGCTGTGAGCCGACTCAAGCTTTGAGTACTGTGGCGTGCTATCCCTCCCCAGCCTACCGCTCCGATCATCATCAAAGCCGCAGAAAGAAAATATATGGAGCATCGAACGAAGGACGAGAGATTCGAAAAGAAGATCCGATTTCTTCGTCCGTGGGTTGGTTTGGCCATCCTGTTCAGTCGTTATGGCGAGTCACCGCTCATCCTCTAGCATGCCAATCTCCACCCGATCCTTATTTGATTTGGCAGAGGAGCACGTCGACATATCGGCGGCTGTGGTCGTTCGTGAGATATCAATTTTTTGATAGGATCAGATAGCCTACATCAGAGGATGGATCTGCCGGCGAAGAAAGAAATGTTGGATGCTACCGATCCCAATCCGTCTATTCCTTACTCCACAACCCTATCCTTAGCAAGATAGTATCCATCCACCTCCCCGACACCGGTCGTTGAGACTGCTATCCGGGAATATTTTCATCTTATACCGAAATCGGAGTTGGCGAGAGATTAGTACTGGACGAGTGGATGTCATCTCCTACCGCTGGAAGATATTGAGGCTTCGCCCCCCCTCAAAGCACGATGAATTCGACTTCACAAGGGTGAGCTCTCTCTTCCATTGATTCTCCGGCGACAGAATCGGACTAAGACTAAGCAAGATCCTTCCCTCCGGATGGGTAGGCGATCCATAGCCGGTGAAAGACATCTCCTGCTGAGCGAGGAGGTTTCATCCCCGCCATCCGTTCCTCGATCCGATGCCACCGATCCGCTTTTTTCTCCCCCGCCTTTCCATCGTCGGGTGAAGTGCTCTTTGAATCAGAGATAAGAGACTGTTCGATGCAAGGAAACAACCAGAAATGCTATGTTTACGCACAAGAAGTGATGAATGATGCGATATTCCCACTTATCCCGGGAACTGATTCCCCTTTCCGCCCATCTATTTATATTCCTGAGAACCCGCTTCAGTTGAGTCAGCCCTTTCCACCCTTGAATACCTGACTAGCCGATGACTAGCTATCATGGTCAAAGCATCCCTCCCCTAGCTGGATATCCTTGACTTCATCTCCTAAGAGCTGATGACGGAATGGACCACTCACCCTTATTCCCTTACCTCATATCGAGATGTATAATGGAAAGAAACCACTTCTTTTGAGCATAAAGGCTCGGCTCGATTCCTAGCCAGTATCTGATTCCCTCGGCATATCGGTGGGTGGCCGTGATGATGACCTACTCCTATTGGAATGAATCCCTCGCTTTCTTTGGATCGACCCGCTACTGAATGATTGCCCTCTGATCCAAGAGCCTATATTCCCGACATGGCTGGTTCAGCACCTCTATTCCTACCCGAATCCTACTTTTAAAGTTGGCCTTCCACCAGCTGCTGATGCGGTTATATAGCCAGCATTTCAGGCAGTATTTGAATAAGCCAAGCCGGCCCAGCCGAGGATCCGATCAAGTACTGGTCCATAAAGCCGAAACCTTATCGCCTGTAAGTCAGTGTATGCCTGAATGAGGAGAAGGTCTTGGATCCGACGGTTAGGCGGGTGAAGCAAGAATCAATCTTATATTGTTCCCCATGTTCTTATGAATCTTAGAGGCACACGACCTTCTCCCTCTCCAACACGGTCGAGTCCCTAAAGGGCCTAGCAGTCGAGCTAAAGTCCCTAGAAGCAAGCAAGAGATAAAGGAATCATCGCTAAAAGCAGAGGAGCATGATCCTCCTTCAGACTTCCCTTGCTTTCGCCTAGCTGATTGATCTGTCGACTACTTCGGGTAGGGAGTGAATATTAGATTGATTTCATTCAGGTTTCGACCCTTGATCCTGTCGTTCCTCCCGACAATTCCTCATTTATCGATTTTATGCCAGCTTCGGTAAGAACGTCTCCAAAACTCAATCTTCATCGTCCCCTGCATCGTCTAGGACACTCCACAACCTCACGGGGAGGAGTGAAGTGAGAAGAGGCAAAGGATTTGGTCGAAACCGATCGAGGCGAGTCTCGACTTAATTTAATAAAGTAGCATCAAACAAGCGATGCTATACACGACATATACATAAATCTAACGATAACAAGACTTTCATTTTTCCTGATGAGAGGAAGACCTATATATATTATCATCTCAATCCCAAATGAAAAAAACCAAAGAAAGAAGATAAATTGGCCATGTTTCCCGAGAGAGGCCGCCTTCTCTCAGGCCAGCAGTCTTCTACTTCTAGTCGACTGCTCTATGACGGGCTGACCTCTTTCCTGGGCTCTGCTCGCTCGTCTACGCTCCGACCAAGCAAGTCATAATTGAAAAACGATGTTTCCTTCGTCTTCGTCAAAAAGGCAATGAATCAGAATCCAGGAACATATAAAGATATCAAGATCTAGATGGATCCCTATCTTTATCTCTATCCACGGAGATACCTATCTATATGGAGAGAGATCTATCTATGAATCGATCTAGACTATCTTCGGATAGATATGTCCCTATGAAACGCCGATCTTTTCTTATATGTTTTGGCCACGTCCGTTTCCGCTCCGAAGAGGAAGGTTTGGATCTTTCAATCTTATGTCGTGAGGGATGTGACCTATGTTAGGTCCATAAGATACCACAGCTTTTGGTGTTCTATGATTCACCTCCGAATAATGAGTAGGTAGTTCGATCCTTTTGATTCTTCTCTTCCTAGTAAACTGATGGGGGGATCCGGAGCAATAGGTCGAATTACTATATATCAAAGAGTGGTTAACTAAAGGACTTCTTGTTCGAGTAGGAAGATTTCGGTTTTTCTCGTTCCTTCTCTTCGATAAGAATCGGGATTTGAAATGATAAAAATTCCGAATCATTCTCTTGTGCTCAGCGAAGGAACTGCCTAAGCATACTTTTTCGGATCCAAACTTCTTTGTTCTTTCTAAGTCTTCTTCTTGCATAGAAGAACGCAACTGTTGCAAAAAAAGGGATTTTAGTAGTAGGCGGCACCCCCTCTTAGTTTTGAGTAGGCGGAACCATTCTGTTTTGGTTCTTCTCCACATTCTTACCGGGTGATCTAGGAATTTTCCTATTATTTTTTCAACTGAGATGTCGATATAGAAAGATCTCCTTATTTCTTCACCGCTGATTCTCGCGTCATTTTCTTGAAAAGAGATTAGATCACCGTGGGAAACTTTCAAATGAGTAATGCTTACGATTCCACTATTCACACAAAGCCTTCGATGACTTATCGGCTGCCTTGCTTGAGGAATAGTTTCACGAAAATGGAGACGAACCGGAATCACGTCCGATCTTGTTTCTGGATTGAGTGGAAAAGGGATATATGAAGTTCGTTCTGTTCCTCTGTGCATCTCTGTGATGGGTAAATCCCCATGAAAAAGGGGCAACTTTCGTGTAGTTTGTGATTTGATGTAACTGTGAATATTTTCTCTCGGATAAATCTTTCTCTTAATAGAGATCTTCTTGTTCCTCAATTTTCGGAGAATGCGGCGTTGTATTATTGTCAGTTCTCTGTTCCGAACATTTCCTGGAAGTGGACGACAAGTTTTAAAGCGTAGTGAAGGGAAGGGATACTATGCCTCGCCTTCCCCTTCCATGGCGAGCCGACCGGGAGGGCTTCAGGAAAGGTGAGGCGCTCACTTTGCTAGAATGTCTTCCCGCGTGCAAGTCTGAATACTAGACTTTGATAGAGGCTTTCAACCTCTGTTTACAAGACGTTGGCTTCCTACCTAGCTCGCAAACTCGTTTTTTCCAGGCTCGAAAAAAAAACTAACTAATAGTTAGATATAATTATATATATATATTATTTTGGTTTTTCGGCAAGAATCTCATTTTTTGGTAGTACGAAGGGAAGCCCAAAAAAGGGGTCAAGACGCAGCCGGGCGCCGGCGGCTGACTCCAGTGCCCCCCGAACCGTGCGAAATGGTCGCCTATTACACGGCTCTCCCACTTGAGTGACCTTAGCCCCTATGGGCTCAATCTTCCAAAGATCGAAGAAAGAGACCATATGTCTCAGAATTCCTCCCAAGACTACTCATGTCTTGGAAGGCTTGAGCCAGAGTCTGGAGCTCCGCCTCGTGACGCGAGCCCCTATACCACCCCAGCGGCATATGCTGGGTTCTTTCTTCAAGAAGGCTCTGGAGAAAAGCGTATATATCTGGCCGGATATCCCCCTGATAAGGGTTAGCGGCCTCGTGCACACGCCTCTGGACCTCGGGGGCCTCACGAGTGAAAATACCAAAGAGCATATCCTGGACCTGAACTTCTCTTTCGTAGAGATCCACAGAAAGAGTGGCATCTTCTAGTTCGAAGAGATACCGGCGTTCTCCTGAGGAGGCCCCCTCATCCAATTGTGATCTGATCTCAGAGAAAGACTCCCCTGGGTGAAACTGTGGAAGCGGTAAGTAGGCCCCGCTTCCTTCAAGGCGAAGGATCCTATCATATAAAGCGTGCTCCCTATCCGCATTTTGCGCCCTATACGGAGGAAGCGCCTCGGCGGGATCCTCTTGATTCGGATCGGCCTCGGAGCCCGCATCCTCATCATTTTCGGAAGGGTTCTCCGAGGCATTCGAGGAATCCGTCTCCGAGGCATTCGAGGAATCCATTGAATCCGTATCATTAGAACTCGCGGAGTCTTCTCCCAGGGGATCTTCGCCGGGAGCGGGGGCACCGATTTGGTACTCTGAAAAAAAGCCATTCCAATCTTTTTTAAAATGAAAATAAGAGGCAACGAAATAGCAAGAAAGAAAACCGATGCTTTCGACGAAACAAAAAAGATTTTCGGAAACAAAGGAAAGGAAAGTTTCGCGCATTATGCAAGATCTCCTAATAGCGCTGCTCCCCAACCAATAGAGAGACTTGTTCTTGCCCGAACCCGAGCGGAGCCGGTTGGGTTGGTCCAACCAAGAAAGGCATGGGAGTTTTTGGGCATCTCACTTGGAATGCAAACAAAGCATTCTTTTCGATCTTGTACCTTAGTACAAAGAACACCAAAAAAATCTCGACGAAAATGAAAGAAAACTACAAGCAACTTCAACCCGGCCGCTTTCTTTGAACTAATTAATAAAAAAAGTATTTGCGACCTTTATATATATAAAAAATTTATAAAGATCGTCGTTGGTCCTTCGTTCGTAGTGGTCATTGTATAGTGAGAAAGCTCACCCCTGCCTTTAGACGAGAAAGCCCTCTTTCCCTAGATAAATGAATAGGAAATGCTACAAGCCATTTGTTCTTTTGACGATGAACCACTCCGGTACAACAAGCTAAAGTGACCTCTACGCTTCGTCCCCGGTGCGTAGGGCCGATCCCCGCGTGCTAGAGGGAGGACCATAAAGTTTGTGTTAAGCATATGATAGATAGCTCCAATCTGTGACCGGTGAGTTGTACCACACTCGCTCGGTCGGCTTGCGAAACAACCGAGTCGCCCTTCGTTTCGATAAGGTCGGCTATTCCTTATCTCGAAGCTCACGCTTCGCCTCATTATTTTTAGCTCGCGCTTTCGACCTCTCTTTAAAAAAAGGGGAAGGGATCCTTTCTGTTTCGGCGACAGAAGGAGCCGCCGGAAGTCCTTTCCTTTCTCTTCGTAAAGAGAGAATTTTAGAATAAATGACTCCCCCGCCTGGATTCACGTACGAAAACGGCGGGCCTTCCCACCGTTCCTATTCACGAAACACTTAAAAAATAGGTACTCGACCCGCGGCACAAAGTATATGGCTCGTTCGCTTTAGTTACATCCCATCCTCTAACTTATAAGCTAAGTTAAGGGGGACTCGATCAGTTCGGGAGCGCAAGGGGGGAGGTTAGAAGGAATGGTTACCCATCCGGCTCGAAAGAGAAAGATGAGCGTCAGTCAAGCGAGCAACAGCTATAACAACAAGATCTTTCCTGCGGCTCGTTCAGCTCCTGTGGCTTAGACCCGTTGCTTGCTCAATTATCAAACCCATTTGTTCTATAACCAGCAGCTATTCCTTTCACTTGGCTTGCTCCTGTAGCTCGCTGGTTGGAGTCCTTTTGCCGCCCGCGAGCTTGGCTCACAACCTTTTTTTTATATTAAACAATTAGTTGTGGACATAGTCAACCTCCTACTAAGAGAGGGAGACCAATCTCCAGGAAAGGGGAAGCTACCTACCCTTAAGAGCTAGGAGCACTCTTAGGCGATCCTGCTTATTCACGTGAGCAAACTAGATCCCGTGGGGTAGAAAGGGCGGACCCTTGGCCTTGGGGACAAGCAAAAATGGCGCGAATGAGCAAGCAGCCTTCTTTATTGAGCGGGAAGTCAAGGAAAGGCCCTGCTAGGTCTAGACTAACAAAGCCCAACCCGCCTTTTTCATTAGCTGCTGGAGAAAAAAAGCTTAGGGTGTGGTCTCTCAATAGACTAAATTAGGTAGTCCTGGGGCGAGACCCTCTTAGCCGAGCTCTTTTATTAATAGATCCGGGCTTGGGGTACCTTTATCTCAACTTTAAGTACAGGGCAGCTATCCATAGCCTACCTAACAACAACCCGAACCACCCCTATTTATTAGTTATTAACAGCAGAGCCCCGGAGCTCGGAGAGAGCTACTACTAACAGCTGCAAGCGAGAAAGAGCCAGAAGAGCTTATCTCAACTACTTGACTTGGACTTTTACCCAAAATAAATTTGGCCAATCAGCAACCGGCACCACGTATGGAGCGGTCAGAAATGAGGGCTATCTTTCCTCATGGGTCAAGAACAAAGGGAACGAAGGATCCTATTCTTTGGGATAACTCAAATCTCTACTTATATAAATGAATGCGCGAGCACGGACGCCAAAGCTAAATCACTTGGGGTGGGGGCAACATATCGCAACGTCGAAGTACAAGGAAGAACAAGCAGACTCAAACGTCTGAAACACGTCTGATGAACCTGACCCACGTACCACTTGAATCGGCGAACAACCGAACCCGACGGGATATTCAGTTAAGTTCAAAACTGCAATCGCTTATGCTCGTATGCTCGGTCGGAGATAGGAGAGAATTCCCTGCCCGGCTAGGCGCGATCGGAGCACGCTTTGATGGTAGAACCCGTCGGGATGAGGCAACTTTGCTCTAAAGGAAAGGGCGATCCATTTCGATACGAAAAAGACCAACAACCGACTGCGGGAAAGAACTCCAGAAGAAGGTGGACGTAGGAAGAAGAAAGATCGAAAGAATTATAAGGAAGGAAACTCTATCGACCGGGTCTTGGAAGGAAGCGCTGGTTCACAAATTAGGATATGAAGTAGAGATAACATTAGAGCCAAAACCGCAAAAGGATGGAGAGTGGAAAACGTATACCGAGTTCTAAATAAAAAGAAGGGGGAGAATCCAATGAATTTTTTTATGAGGGAGCATATTATATAAAGAAAGGTCGGCGAAGCCGCTGCAAAAGCCAATTATCAATCCTTTTCCAGGTATACTTTTTACCTAAAGTAGGTGGGGAGGGAAATGGATTTGTAAGTACGTGCAGGAGGTGAGGATTTCTGGTGAATGATGATTTGGAATAGCCAACTGGAGTAGTAGGCAGAACAGGGTCGGCGGTTGAGTTAGGCGCTTTCGCTTCTTCGGTTTCCGGTTTTTCGCTTTCAAATAAAAAATGTGAGGAATTCTGCTGGTACGTACGTCGCTTTCTGGTATGTCCGTTGAGTTCTTTTTAGAGAGGAAATTCCTTGAATCTCGATCCCCGGCCAGTAGCAAGACTATACGCTGCTCACGCTCATCTTATTTTTAATTCCACCTTTCGTTCATTCTCCTAGAAAGATAAAGTCATTCAATAGTAGCTATTGAATACAGGATTGGTTTCTTTTTCGCATTTTTAGCTAAAAGCTTGAAGAAAATAGACAGCCCTTTAGAGATAGGAGCGGCACCGGACTAGTTCTACTTAAGCCATTCTGTATCCGGCGGATTTTGCCGATGATTCAAAGGCGGATCACTCATCCGCGGATGCCTAGATTCCTACACTAAAGACTTTCCACTCAATTCATTCTTTTTTCAAACGAGTCAAGCTCGCCTCTTCATCCCACAATGAGGCCTTTTCGGAATGCCATGAATCAGACCTGCTTTTGACTTCTTTTTTATACCAGCGAATGCTCTTCATAAGATCCACGAAGCATTGCGAAGGGCATGATCGTCTTTGCTTTAGTACTGCACAAAGCTTTATCCTTGTTAAGAGGCATCACTACCTTATTTGCAGGTGGTCTTTTAACCTTTGCTATAGGTGCAGGTGCTACTCTTGCATGAACGGTTGCTAAAGACTGCTACCCCGGGGAGGCTCGATCGATTAGAAAGGAAGAATGGGAAGTGCTAATCATTGTTACCATGCATGCACGGGGAAGAAGCTCTAGTGGCTTTCAAGGTGAAAGTCGGTTTTTTCAAAGCTAGCCATTTGTAGCCGCCCTATTTAAAGGGCTAGAATAGGTTTTTTTTACCCTTACTGTGAAGTACTGATGTGAACTCCCTCTTAGTGAACTACAAAGGAAAGAGAATTCTTTCACAAATGACACAACACATGGACAAAAAAGGGCAATGCGTCTTGTATGAGAGTCCTCTTTCTGAATAGAAAAGAGATTTGAATCGGTTTAGTTTAGCTTTCATTTAAGAGTGAAAAGGAAAGCATACAATCTTCATTGCCTCATGGTGAAGCACCTACATTGCAACCTCTACTAGCCCTTATGTATTGAGCACGCCCTTCCTTCTTGCTATGCTATGAAGAATCCCCTGCAGGCTTTGCTTTGGTCTGCGAATCCTACCTCTTCTACAGCCTTCTCAACGGGTGATGAACCAAACGCAGTGTCTGAACGTGAAAAATCTGAGATTGCCTCATCCTTCGCGGCTGTCTGCGTTTTTCACTTCGGTCTGTACCTTTGAAAGAAGCCTTACCACCAGAACTGGCTCTGATTAAGAGTTCTTGTTTCCGCTTCCTTGATACACTTGGTTCGCTTTGAAGACCGCACCGTCGCTGACGTATGTATTTCACCTTTTTTCTTCCACTCCATACGATGTGATGGATGGAGACTGATTTTGACTGAACTCTGTCTCTGGACTAGTCTATAATCTTCTTTCCTCTCCCCGGATTTCCAGAATCCTTGTAGAGAGCCCCCGCTCCCCTAGAAGGGAGTCTCTTTGGAGAAGAAGGCTCCGACAAGAGTGAGCAGGTACGCTCTTCTGAATGTGGTTCAACATCCAGGGCGCTCTCTATGTCAATACCATCCGTTTTAGTCTTTCGTGAACTCAAAGAATAAGAATAGCATCTCGCCACTCTCATTCATAGAAAGTAGCCCGGAAGGGCAAACAATCTCCTCTTTTTATCAAATAGGGTATTTTATTTATGGCAATCCAGAGCAGGCATAACATTCTCAACTACAACCGCCGTATTCATTCGTTCTTTGGGGTTCTTTCACTCCTTCAATCAGAGGAAAAATTTCACCGGTTGTGTGGGTGAAGGGAAAGGTTGTTGAAGAGCTAAACAAAGGTGAGGGCTGGAGCAAGTACCTCTAGAAAGATCGATTCCTTAAATAAATACTCAATTGGCTTCTATAAAAATTTTATCTTTTAAGTAAACCAACCGCTTTCACCGGGAAATTCAATTCAAGAATGACAATTTTAAAAAGCCTCACTGAACCAACTTCTTAAATTATCTACTTGCAGGGTTTACAACTAGCTGATTGAATCTTTCGTCTATATTGGGCTAAGACCTCTATCTTGCTATTAGGTAGGAGTAGCTTTCCTTCAGATCTATATATTTCCTTTGGTGCTTTCCCGGGTGGCTAGCCTGCCTTTGCAGTCCATTATTCTATTTTTCGGTTGAAGAACTAGTAGCTTACGTTCAATTAGCATGACCTTTCGTTTCCCTTAACCTTTTCTACATTTTCTTGTCCTGGTGGATACATTGGAATTATACTCACAATGCGATCCATCTCACACGAGCCCTATTTTATTAGTAAAGTCGCTTTCTCCCATTTATAAGAGGGAACAAGACGTACTGGTTCAACGAAATCCGAACTTCAATCAGGGACGCCCAAAGTCTTATAGTGGATGGTTCTAATAGTGGGATCATTGCCGGGAGACACAGTCATCCCAGGAGCAATAACCCCCCGACCCGCCCGAGGTTGGATTAGACCCCGCTGCGAGACAAGGAAAGAAGTGCCTGATACACCCCCCAACAGCCACCAGCCTGATCGCTCAGACTGGGACGTATCGCACAGGATTGGTGGCCTATACGATAAGCCCATTGATCCTACCATGTCGTAAACTTTCCACAGAAGACCAAACCGAACGAGCTCATCGCTCTTACGGTCAGCCTTCCAGTTTGTGTTTACGACAGGAGCATCAATTCGCTGAGGCGAACATCCGGAGATAATGCGGTACCATAATACCAATGGCAATAAGTCAGCCATCCCCTCATCCAAGACCGAAGCATCGTCCACTCCAACATGTCTTTGACACCTGGAGCAAGGAAAAGCTCGTCTGGAATGAACTTCAAATCACGAGGCTTCATTTCGTTTCGTAGTATATTTATTACGAAACCTCGTAGATATGGGTTCAGAGGGTACCCTCTACCTAGTCCTTTGAGCTCGGAGAAGACTGATCGATCTTTTTCTTAACTTAAGAAATGATTCGCTACTCTTCTGCTGCTAGCAGATTTTCTCTTCTCTTCTGCGATTCCCTTCCCTAGTAATCCGACATAGACCGACTTCAGACTCTTCTTTCCTCTGCAGTATTTGAGAACACTTCAGCCTAGCTGCCTTCCTTGCCTTTCGCCTTGTCTTGCTCTTCTCTCTTCTGCTGACAATTGCAATTGTGGACAGAGGCATTCTTCAAACCCTTCTTTCTTTTGTCTTTAGCTTTTTAAAAGGGAAATCGGATCTCCTCTTTCTTTGCCTTTACGAGTTGGTTATACTGCGAGGCCGGCTCCATACGAGGATTCTTTCTTATCTAGTCTAGTAGCCTATTCACAACAAGCTTCGCTTCACTCTCCTCTAACCCTCTAACTTGCTCTCACGTCTCATTCCTTTCAATGGCTTTGATCTCCTCATCCTTTCTTTCACACTTTCAAGCTTGCTTTCAATTGCAAAGTCCAAGAGGAAAGGGAAAATCATACCCCTTTCTACCTATTTTGGGTGGGAGCTTCTCTTTAGTTAGCTGCTTTCTGAAGATCCCTATAGGACGCGGTCAGCGAGATTCCATTCAAGTCCTGCTATACCCAAACTCCTGGCTTCCTAAAGATTGACGAGAGGAAGTGCAAGGTTCTCAGTATTGATTAGCAGCCCTTCCTGCTCTTGTCCACATATCGAGGTCGGAATGGACTTTCTTTCCCTCTCTCTCGCTTTCTCGAGCTGTCGAATCCAAGTTTTCGCTTTCCTCTCTTGAGCCAAATCCTCTTTTCGTACCCTTGCTTTCCTACCCTGCCTACCTATTATGGAGGGAGTATGTAGTCCCCCCACGGGCATATCTAGTTCAGAAAAGACATGAGATGGGAGGGCGTGAAGGCGGAAAAAGCAGAGTAGACCAGACTCTGCCATGATATGAAGATGCTTGTTGCTTTCAGTGCACCCATATTCAGGCTAAAAGAAGATTGAAGGAAGGGTCCTAAAGGAAAAAAAGAAGGAGTGAGTCGGACCACCTTGCAAGGCTAAAGACTGCTGGTTGACCGATAGCGAAGTAGTACCGTGAGGTAAGGGCAAGAAGAACCATAGCGTCTTATCTTCCTCTTTCTAACCGCTTAGAACTCGTTTATGATAGACCACTTTACTCAAATAGGGCGCCGACTCCCTCAATGGGGTGCTTTTCCCCCTCGTGATTGGGTTCCCGTCCTTGGCTAACTGTTAGTTGAGGACGACCTTTATCTTTCAGATTTGGTGAGTGTGAAATACTGATCCAAGATTAGCTAAAATCAGTTTGCTCTTCCTTGCGCCATGCATAAATAGGGGCATTCCTCTTCTAGTCTTAGTATCAGCACGTCTGAGTCCGCAACTGAGTTCGTTCGCCATTCACCCTGACTTTAGGAAGGAATAGCGGGCTGGGGAAGAACTACCATATTGAGTTAGGACCCTCTATTTAAGCTAGATAGCTACCTTATCTTATAAAGTCAAGCTTTCAGTCAATTCAAGGAAATACCGCTCTGATCTACGACCATCCTCACTCATAGAACAAGTCAAAAAGAGAGGAAGCCAAGTACCCATACGCTGCACCTCTTGTGGTTGGAAGAGAGGTTCAGCGCAACATGTCCACAGGTTGATCTGATCCCTTGTTTCGACCTCAACCTGAGATTGAGATTTGATAAGCAATGGACTGGAAGACAGATAAAAGCAAACATTCCATTGATTGAGCACCCATTCCTTTGATGATGATCCAACCTGCTATCTCAATGCATGGGATTTCCTTGGGGATAGAAAGATGAACATAGTCAGTAGTGAGACCTTAATGGCCTAGTACGACCAGACAGAAGCAGAATCATGGTCTTCCTCCCGGGATTGGTCATTCATGAGCCTTCCTTTCTTTACGAGATCAGGCCAAAAGAAAGAGTAGCACTAGCTGAGCAAAGTAAGGTTGCACATTGAGAGGCTTCCCCAGTCAACATGGAGAAGGACAGTCGATAGAAGCAATCATCCGAGGAACCTTCCATCACAGTTGGTGTCCCATATTCGAATGAAAAGCGATATGCTTAACACAGGCAAGTCGTGGATTTGATCCGGACCTTTGCAAGAGGATTTCCCCTTTAGTAGCACCACCTGTGAAGAGTAAGATTCCGAAGCAGTGGGAATAGCTTTTTCAATTCGTGCGGTGGGTTTTGTCCCTAATGAGATGGAGCAAGCCAAAGAAAGTACTCTTCGGAGGGACCGTGTCATGTCAAATTCAGACCATCTATCTGCCCTAAAAGCAAGAGCTTGGAAAACGGGTGCCAGCAGTTCGGTTGAAATTCGGAATTAGGTAGTAAGTGAATACTTGGGCTTTTGGCCACCGATGAAAGGCCAGTCATGTAATTCAAAATCCATTGAGAAAGAAAAAGCCCTAGCTTTGGTGTAGCACCGGTGGAGGCTACTCTTTATAGATGTTATTTCCGATATCCTGGACTCAAGAAAGGAATGAAAAAATGACTGAGCGACTATATCATGGGAATATTCCACTGCTGAACGGCGAGAACTTGGCTAAGCCCATTGAGAACAGCTTACTCGAGTATAATCGTTCCATCGTAGACTGAAGACCTGCTCCAGTCTCGAGGCAAAAGAGTGAAAGTGGGAATCGACATAGGGCGCTGTAAAGGCCATTCTTTAAAAGAGAAAGGTGAAGTCCTCCGTTGGTTTCACCTCCGAGAAGTGGTTTGGGACGGGCTTTGAAGATGGGTGTACAAGAGCTTGTTTACAATTGATCACATGATCGCATGCAACTCTCCTAGTCTCTTGGGGCGAAGTCAGCTGCTTAACCTGACCAATATAGGTGACGGTAGGTGTGACTAATCACTAATCTAATCTCAATAACTAAATTCCACATCCTGACATTCCAACATGTGACTCGCTGCCCGAACTTTCTTGTTTTTATGCTAGCAGGGGTGGTTCGGGTGGGTAAGAAACATAGTCCAGGAAGACTAATTGAGAATGGGCCCATGGACCAAGATCTCGATCCAGCCCAGAGTCAGGGAGGGAAAACCAATCTCAGAAGATAAATCCGGATTCAAGGGCAAATTGCTTTTATTCTTGGTTAGCTGACTAAGGGCGGATGGGGCGGGCAAGGAGAGCGGCATTGCTATAGGTTCGATTCATCAATGTCGTCAGTCACAGATTGATGTTGTCCTAATACCCGCTGATTAAGCTTTTTTTACCTCCCTGCAAGAGTTGCCGTTTCGTCGAATGCTATTAGGATAACTTTTCAAAACGTATGTGTGAAAACGAGTATGTGACCAGAACTTATATCTTTCCCTCAGGCATGGGCGGTAGGTGAGGTCAAAAGAAAGTACATGCGAGATGTAGCACCATCACAAGAGGTATGAGACTGAAGACGAGGAAACTTTGACAATTGGCTAAATCTCCGTTCAATGAAAGCCAGTTTTGGAACTCCCATAGGCAGGGCCAAGTCAATTTTCGTTAGTTTAGCTGGTCAGACATCGATCATAGAAGCGCGATCTCCTTCATAGCATGGCATGTGGAGTTCTTCCTTGATCAGTCAGCCAATTAGTAAGTAATTTCCATCAATAGTAAGATGATATACACATGACTCCTCAATGATACAAAACGGAAAGTAGGCTCGTGCTAACACAGAGGAAAGGTGCTCACAAGAGGTCTCGTTCAGATAGATAGAGGGCAACCTTATCCATGAAATCTTTCACAGCAAACGGAGGCTGAAAAGCCGTAGTGCGCGTTAGAACAAGCAAGGGATTGAGCTTTCGTTTTTTGTTTTTATTTGAAAAGCCTAAAAAGCTTTCTGTGCATTCTCTCATCCTGCTCCTAGAATTAAATGAAGTGACTTCTGCAAATGATTTGGATAGTGTTAGAAGCTCCGCTTGAAGAAGCGAGCCCCTATCAGGGAAATGCTATTTGCTTTGTTGTAAGACCTCAAACAACAACAAGCTCAAATTGCTTTGGAACATTATGAGGTACTCTTCCGTTTATCTCACCTTTCAAAAAAGTAAATATGCAGTTAAGAATTATAAGATATTTAGTTGAATTTACTTTGTTGGTTGAGTGGAGTTACGGTAGTTCAATCTATAAAGGATCGGGAAAAATAAGTAAATAGATGTATCTGCGCTTGTTCTTTCTTCCCCTGAACTCCCTGACTATCGCACTGCCCACCCACGGCTATGCTACTACGACCAGACACTACTGCCTTGAAGAAGACAGAAGTGGTGCGACAACAAAGATTGATCCCCATACGGATCCTGATCCAGTGGGAGAGCTTCCCAGAGAAGTGACTCCTATAACTACTCTAACGTAACCCCTCATGAACGAATCCAATTCTTTGACTTCGAAAGTAGCATGCATTCCATAAATCAAATCCCCGGGAACTCCATTCGAAGAAGGCCTTCACTCTACCTCCCTCTCGACCTCAGAGCTATCGACCCCAAAACGGAATGGATTTGAAAGAGCAGAATAAGGTAGCTACAGTTCGGCTGGGGTGGGGACTAAGCAAACAAAGTCTAAAGATAAGAACTCACCTCCACGATCTGACCGACGTACTTTAAGCTTACAGCCTGTAAAACGTTCTTGCTCTATCATAAAATGCTTCAAGTTTGCTAAAGGTTCATCTTTTTTAGACTTCCGCATAGAAAGCCCAGTTTTTAAGGTATAATCATCAAGAAAGACCTTGAAGTACCTTTGACCTCCAATGCTTGTAACTGCCATAGGTCCACAGAGATCGGTATGAATCAGTTCCAAAGGCCTTGATGCTCGTCACTTGGATTCTTTTTTTTGGAAGAGGGGTACGGTCTTGCTTGCCTAGCATACACCCTTCGCACGTTGAGGAGTGCGGTGATAAATTAGGTAGACCCCTAACCAAGTCTGTCTTACTTAACTTCACTAAGCTGTTGAAGTTAAGATGACCCAATCCAATCTGTAATGCCATAAAAGATTAGGCTCCGTACCTATTTTATTTGCCTGAGCCTCAATAGACTTTCCCTCGAAGATGTATATTCCTTCATGTTTGAATCCTCTGGCTCAAATGTAAAAAGGCGAATACTTCATTGCCCTGTCCTTAATCCGGCATTTCTTCGAACTCAACCTTGAGTCCCCTTTTGAAACAAGATTTGAGGCTCCTGTGGCGGAAGATTCCGAACAGCACACTGAACCACTTCTCCCTCTCTACGCCCACTCTGAAGCTACGCATCAGCTGATCGTTCCGCCCACCCTCGCTTCTCCGAACCACTGACTGACCTGGTTGCTCGCAGAACATATGCTACGATCTGCCGGGTCTTTCCATATTGATTGCGCGCGGGTCTACGAGACATGGGACTTAGGGCAACTCTTAGTCTGACTCCGGCTTCAGGCGGCGGCCCGGACGTGATGGAAGCATCTCGTATGTAGAATGTACACGGTTGGGTAGTCAGAGGATGAGGCCTTCGGGTGTTCGCCTTTTGATTGAGGTTCCGAACGAAGTGGTTGCTTCTGCTTGTCGGGCAGCCTCACTTCATTCATGCATGGGCGTTCCACAAACGAAAGCGAACCAATGCCTTTCCTTTAGCGTCCGCGGTTCGCTGTTGGACAGAAGAGTATAATTCATTCTTTAATCTTTTCTATGATTCATTCATTATATTACTGATCATGTAAACGGAGACCTTTCTAAGGTTCCCTAGATCTTATCCCACCAAGGTAAAGGTGTTCAGATCAATGCCATCTAGGGTTCGATCAGTGGTAGCTGGGGTCATCTTACCTGGAGCAGATCGTAGGGTCTTATAGACACGAGACTGAAAGCTCCGTAGGGTTGACCCACTCGACTCAAAGGAGAGGAAGATTCTTCTTTGATAGACTCTACCTTGCTCGATCCTCTTTCTTATTGATGGCTCCTGAGCGCTGTTCGTAGGAAAGCTCCGAGTTCCGTAAAATAAGAAGTGGTGCCCTTCCATCTCTAGCAGGTCTGGCGCTCACGTGACCGACAGTGAAAGATCTGTCACTTCCAGGGGGAGTTCTGTTATGAGTGACGAGCGAATGCCCTATTGATCAAAGGTCATGAGCTCTGTTATGAGCGGGCTTTCTTTCGTTGATCAGGAACCTCGCCCACCATAGCGGAAGTGCATCCATTCCTTCGTATCGCTCCCCCTGACTGCAACTCTTTCGCTTGTTCATTAGGGCTCCAGGGGCGGGGCGGTCGCTTACGGGGAAAGCTTCTCTCTATATTTTCAGCAACTGAACGGTTGATGCTTTGGCTGAACGCCTACGTCAGCTATGGAAGATGAATGATGACCTTATCTTAAAGGAACTCCTTTTGAATCTAGTTGTAAGGCTGGAGAAAGGCCCTCCGATCTTTACGGAACTGACGGAACTCCATCTCTAACTCCTTGTGCTGCTTCAATAGATACATCTGAGAGCTGGCTGCCGGGAGAAGCATAAACCTCGAATCCTGCCGGAATGAATAGGTATAGGGGCTATTTGTTCTCGAATCGGAAGGTCGGGGCGCCCATGCACTGGAGGTCAGAATCACGCTTACGAACGTCGGGATCTCGCTCCCTATGGCTACAGCTACTGGTCCTTCTGCCAGATCAAACTCCCCACTCCTCCCCTTGAATGAAATTCCTTTGATGGAAGGTATAAGTGATCGGTTCATCTTGCTCGCCCACGAAGATAGGCATAGGAGAAAGAGATATGAGGTGCAATAGGGGGAGATGATAAGAGGACTGGCTCCACTCATCGCCTTACTAAATAGGGCTATGGGAATAAGATCATACTAGCCCAAGGGCTGCCTTCGAATCGAGGGATGAGGGATCCAATGGAGGATTTATTCGCCTAGAGAGGGAATTGATGACGGAGGAAGAGAGGTACCAATGGAAAGAGCTGAACAAATCTCTCTTTCACGATTGAGGCTGGAGTTCGATCCGATAAGATGAGTCTCTTCGATCCTGCCTATTCATTCTATAGGGCGAGTGACTTTCTGGTATCAACTACAGGTTATCCAACCTTTTCTATCTATCCTTAGAAGTAGGGCGAGGGGAATGCCTTCATTCATTAGATCCGGTCCACCTATCGGAGGGTGACCGGATCAGCGGATGAAAGAGAAGTGGATAGAAGGCGGGCACCACTTGAAAGAGGAGCGAGTGAAGCAAGAAATTGGCTTGACTCCAGCAGGCAATGGAACAAGGTCCCATGTCTCATTCTTTTTTAGGGCAGAAATCCCCTCGCGGGACAGCAGGATATCAGTGAACAACCTTCACTTCCTCCGGAGAGGTCGTTCCGGTCGTTCAAAGTCTAATATGACTAGACGATCAGGTACGCCCAAAGTCTTATAGTGAATGGTTTCAGCAGCAGGGTGTTCGCGAGTGGACCCTAAGGTCACACCCGGAACAACCACACCGCTTCCCGCACGAGGCTGGATTAGACCCCGCGCAGAGACCAGGAAAGAGGTGCCCGAAGTTCCGCCCAATAACCACCACCCTGATCGCTCAGAGTGGGAGGTATCACACAGGATAGGTAACCTATATGAGAAACTCATTTGACCCTCGTACACTTTCCATAGAAGACCGAACCTCGAGAGCTCGTCGCTCTTCCGAGTGGCGTTCCATTTCACGTTAACGACAGGTGCGTCAAATAGGTCATTGAGACTCACCTGGGGATCCAAGGCAGTCTTATAGTACCACTGGCAATAAGTCAGCCATTCTTTGACCCACGAACGAAGGAGGGTCCATTCTTGAAAGTCTTGCGCTTTTTCCGAATGATCGTCCGGGACTAACCGCAGATCTTTAGGTTTCATTTGCTCCCGTAAAAAGGAGATGATATAGCCCCTCAGATATGGGTTTAGGGGGCGACCCCGACCGAGCCAAAGCTCGAATCCGAGCGGACCCATCAAAGATTTCATCTGCATAGCTAACACACGTTCAAAACGTTTGTTTCTACGGTGTGTTAATCTAGCAAGGTCCCGGTAACCCGCGCCACCCACTCTGCACAATGTGCTAAAGCGGTTGCACCCATATTGGTGGCTTATGGCCATAAGGCCATAAGGGTGGTCAAAGTTACACAGCGACCGGACCGAAACGGGACTGAAGTCCACGCTCAAGCCACGGACTCGGAACCTTTTCGCAAACTCGGCCCCCCCGGTGTTCGATATCAATGATTTTTGATAACTAATCGAAAGACCCAAGGCGGTCAATGATTGCTCATAGATTAATGCGACCTCACGGTCAGCAATGACTACGTCATCACCAAGTATACCATATCTGGTAAACCTGGTCCCCGGGTGAACTTGTTCTGCACACCACCACACCAAAATATGGTGGGTAAGTGCAAAGAGAGCCCAAGAAGAGTGATATCCGAGAGGCTGTCCAGCGGAGAAAGAAACTTGCGAATTACGGCGCTTAACAAATGGAACATCGAAGATGTTGCACGCTAATGCCTTATCCACATATTCCGCGAACCGCTTCCCGAACAAGTGTTGCAATACCCTATGTAAGAAAGAAAGAGGCCACCTATCGGTCGCCGACTTTAGATCGAACGAGTAGCAACACTGTTCGCCAACTAGTCGATCCAGCGGTCATTCTTGATTAAAGGTCCCATCCATGGGGATCGTTCTCAATAACTCCATAAGCCAATCATGAAGCGGCCGTAGGAGACGCTGGTTGACATAATAATAATATATATTTATATATATAAATAAAATAAAAATTATATATATATATAATTATATATATTGTAGTGATCCCTAGAAGACCCTGCAATAGTCAGCAGTCAATGTATCCGGTTCGGTGAAATAGTAGTGGTCCCTGCAATAGAAAGCGTGTACGTTGTCACACTTCCCATATACGTGGCTTCCAACCTAGTAGTAAGCGATCCGGTGAGAAGTCAACCTGTGGCTACTGCTGAGAGAGACTCCTAAAGCTGCTGAAAAACGAGTTTCAAAAGGAGCGATAAAGAAGCTTTTAAGATAATGGTTTTAAGTTTTAGGGAAAAGTAATATTTTTCCCCTACAAAGAGTTCTCCCTTACTTTCTCCGCTCATCACTCTGTTCTTCGGATTCCATCACCTACTGACTCCTTTTCTTTCTCTTTCTCTTTCTTCGCGAGTTGCATTCTCTGATGGAGGTTTCGAAGTACTACCACCGGTGACCAGCTTTCATAAAGCTCTGTGGGCGGTGGGTTCCGTTCGAGAAGACCAAAAAGAGAATTTGACTTCGTTAAGGTAAGAAAGAGTGGAATGTGTTAAGCATATAGCTCTTGAGAGAGTTGGAAGTGAGAGAGTTGTAAGGAAAGCCCTAAGGGAAAGCCCTAATCACTCTAACTATCACTCTGATCCATCCCTTTACCTGATATATACGATACCTCAACTCTTCTCGCTTTAGACACACAAGACCTTCTCATCCCTTCTCTGAATTCCATCCCCTCATTGAAGCGATATAGAATCCCCGAACTCCGAACTGCCTTATCCTTCTTCCTCTATTCTGGCTTTCCGTGGCATCCTATCCTTCTCACGAATCTCCAGCCTCCGTTTCACCCGAAACTACGGATGAACTCGAATCCTGATCCCTCTGCATCTGAATAAGTTCTTTCATCAGTCTCAATCTCTTCATCCTATGAATCATAGGCGGCATTCGAATCCGTCTCAGAAAAATCCTCTGCCTAATCAAAGTCAGAATAATAGCCTGAAGAATAGGTATAAAAAGAAAAAGTATGAAGCTGAGTAATGAGCTGGCGTTGTTGGCGCCCTAAGGAAATGAATGACTTTCCATTCTAAGTATGAAACTGGGGCTGAGCCCGTTCCTCAAGCTTAAGAGCTACTAGTTTACCGCCTTTCAAGGCACTCTTAAACCGGCAAGTTTTGCCTTCCTTGTCAGTTAAGTGTTCGGCCTATTGATTGACACTGGCACGACTGGAAGAATAGTCCCACTATGGTTGGACCCTGACGGCTGTTTCGGTTCGACGCTTTGATCCCGGTCGTGGAAGGTCCCCAGGTATGAGGATCGGACGGAAGGAGGGAGGTCAGTCTCTCGACCCCGGTTTCGTGTCCTGAGTAATGAAATCAAGTTTTTTAGGTTATAAGTCTGACTTAGAGGACTCTGAATATGTGGAGTAGTGAGCCGATCCCGCTTTTCGCGGTTTTGTTCTTCCAAACGAAGAGACCAATAAGGGCGCTTCTGCGAACGATTCGGTGGATAATTCTTCGTTTGATTCGGCTTATGACGGAACGGAGGATTCCTAGTCTGCTTACTTCCCCTGAACTCCCATGGCTAAAGAAAAAGCACTTTGGCTATCACAAAAGACCATGCACAGGTTCATTCTGCTGCAAGTCCTTTAAACGAAACCCTTTTTCACTTTCCAACAACCCTAGCTTCCATTTTTTCATTCGAAAGACGAGATTCCCTTTCTCCCGATCTCCTACGTATGGAGGAATTAAGGGGCTCTCAGAGCCTTTCTTATCTGTTCGGGTCAGGAGCTATGTACCAGTGCCTTCCCGTAATGGATGGAGGAGCTTTCCACCTGTCTGAGGTAGCTTTTTCGGGAGCTGTCCCGGAAGCGCCCTGAGATCGACATTCCTTTAGTAGCATGTTTACCACCCTAACGCTTGCTTGGCTTGTGCCCCCTTTTCTTAGTGGTCAATCTCAGCCCTTGCTCCCGCTGACTACCGCTCGCGTGTAACCAATCTCCTTCCTGGCGCTCCTTCGGTTGGAGCTTTTTAGTCGACTTTTGAGAAAAGGGAAGCACCGTCGGAAGTCATGTGATTTGTGGCTCCAGTGTCTCTGGATACCACCAGTTTCCATCATGGGACTGTCGAAAGCTAAGGTATTTACTTCTGTTCCCACGGTAAGGGGCTCCGCTCTGGGTGCAGCTCTTATTACGTTTAGGGCATTGTCCCGGGGAGTGGCATCCTTAGAGGACTGACTTCCCTGCCTCCTTCACTTGTTTTTCGCGCTCATCAGCGGATCCGTTCGAGAGGGCCTCCCTTCTTGGCTTCTTTTTTTCACGTGAGTGACCAGAGTGAAAAAGAATTCATTCCTTTTAGGGATCTAGTCTTTCAAGAAAAACTGGATCTGGTGGTTCGGAGATTGGAGTTTGAGCCTTTCCTTTCGAGGAAATAGGTGCTTACTAAGCCTCAAAATCATTCTATTCCGCTTTCTTTTTCTCGTCTCTAGGTAAGCTTCATCTTCATTCCGGCTTGTGAAAAGAGCTTATGTTTGGCTCGTTCTTGGGGTTTGATTCGTCAATCCCAAGCCCAGGGAAGGAGTCAAACGGCTAGCTCCTCGCTCCTGTCGACCGGTCTCCACTTAGTTGGTACCTGTTTTAGACGACGCTTTTGGAGCCGAAAATGACTCCTCCAAGCGACTCTCCTTCCCTTTGTCTTTATCCGAGGTAGGGTAACTATTCCGAGAGCCGGCTCAGAAGTGCGGTAACAACATTATGGTTCTCTCTGTACTTTAGATAGGTCAGTCAGTGTCCTTAGTCTAGTCCTTCAAAAGTCTATCTAGTAGCTCGCCCTCTAATCACGGGGCTTTACCAAACAAACAAAGCTTAGGTCGGCTTTGAGGTCTGCTTCCGAGCTTGTTTGAATTGACTGAATCCGAATGAGAGCCCGGAGGATGTGAGTGTTTTGATCCTAGATCCGAGTCTCATGCCTTATAGGCTGGTTTTTTTCCTTCCCTTTGTCAGCCTTTCGGTCTTAGGTCCAGTGAGTGGGAGGGTGCCATCTCTGTGCACGAGTAGGGCTAGTTCACGTGGAACTTTTTTTGTCCTGCTTGATTTGAAAATCTCTTTTCTTCAACGATTCGATGGTGGCACCTGTAGCCTGAGATGAGGCCTTTGAAAGAGTTTATTCGAACGGATCTCGAACAACTTCCTTAATCACGCAATTCGGCCGGTCATCCGGAAGATGAAATCACATTCGGGAACGACGCGGAACACTCTTATGATGGTGGGGAGACAGAGAAGGAGGGAGAAGCCAGTCGAGATGACTCCATCACTATATATAAGACAATTCCCCGAACATCTACTACTAGATTATATGATTTGTTCGGCTAATTGTCTTCTCTACTTGTTTGATTTCAGAGTAGAAAGGAATATGGGAAGGATATAATTGGAAGAGTGAGGTTGGTCGTAGATCAGCTGATGCGTAGCTTCATAGTGGTCGTAGATCAGTCGCATCAGTCGGATCTGCATGAGTTTGAAAGGTGCTTTCCTTTGCTTCTTTGAAGGAAGGAATGGTAGCATGAGTAAGGTTAAGCAAAGAAGTAGGTGCAGTAGATCCTTCCTGTGTTAATCCAACTATTCCTGTATCTGTTCCGTCTGTAACTTTGTTAAACGGTCTTTCTAAATTCTGTTCTGTAAATCTCTCTTCCTTCCCTTGCCTTTGAGCTCGCTCAGGTGAAGGTGGAGGCAGGGGATTGAGGGGCATCGGTCAAGCATCTGTAGGAGGCGGTATTAAGCTCACATTCCTTTTTTTTTTAATCAAATGGGTAAGAAGAAAAGGGATGCAATCAAATGCAGCAAGAAAACTAAAGCGCTAACGAACAAGCAACGGAACAAGCAAGGGACGAGCGCGCTAGCGCGAAAGCCGTTGCGCGTTAGCAACGCGCATCCGTTTTCTTGTCGTTTTCTTGCTGCATTTGATTGCTGCCCTTGATCTTTTTCAGCCGGTCGAGTAACTAAAGCTACCTCTCCCTCTCGCGTCCATCTAAAAGTGAGATTTCCAAAAGGTCCCGACCGTCCTTGACCCTCCGATGCCGGTAGATGAATTCCCCAACCAAACCAATCGATTCAATTGGTGAAAAAATAGCTGATGCGAACTCGGTAGTGCTACTGAAACCACTGGTCTTGCTTGTGCATGTTCCGTTGCCGGGAGAAAAACTAGTTATGGGTCAGTCCGGCCCGTCACGCTTGCTAATACGGTCCGCCCGGCGCACCGTCCGAATGATCGATTTTCCGACCCGGATGGACTAGTTCCCTTTTCTTTCCGTGAGAAATCGACCAAACCAAACCAAACCAAGTAGGGAGTTGCATATTCAATCGAGGCGTTGCGCTTGCTTCAAGATTGTGAGTCAGACAAGTCACGCTTTCGAATGGGTCTATCTCGAGTATAGCATATGCATATGAGAATATGGTGTGCGGGATGCACTTTCCACACGATTGTACGGTAGGCGTTTACACCCCCATCTGTAAGTACATGGAGGTGTGGTGATCGCGCGAAGCAGCTTCGTTCGAGATGCGACCGCCGACAGTCGGCACGAAGGCCAGCGGGCAGGGAAAGCGAGTCAGGTTTGGACGCTTGGACCACTTATGCTGGAAAGGCGGGTCGAGCAGCACTAGTTCCGGCCGCGGACAAGGGATTCGGCTGTTGTATTATCTTAGGGCAGGGGTGAAACGGCTTTAGTTGTGCTTTCAGCTTTTCGTTTTTTTTGCATTAAAGAACGGACTTCCCTTTCTGACTACTGCTTTCGGACTAGCTCTATCCCTTGCTTCGCCATTAATGCTAGTGTAATACCAGCTAGTAAGGATGGATAAAGGAGAAGACCCTTGCCTTATAGACTCGACTCTCTTGTTAGAAAGACATCTCTTCCTTCCAGCGGCTGAAAAGCCGTTGCGCGCAGGAGCAGCAAGCCTTTTTCAGTAGCCCCAACCGCTCGTAGCTTTTTGGCCGTATCTTGCATCCTTGCCTTTCTTTTAAGTATCTCGGGCCCTTGCCCTTAGTTTCATCTAGACCTCCTGGGCCGAGTTGAAGTCTAGCAAGCCTTCCTAGCCGTCAGTGCCGTGCCTACGTCTTGAACGTTCTGGCGTCTGAGCGGGCCCCTAAAAAAGTGGAAGATTTATAAAAGTCCTCTTCGGACATGTCCTTTATATCCAAGCGCGGAGAATGCCTTTACGTAATCACGATCACGGATGGCACCGGATTGATAGTCATCCATAAACTAGCGCGTACCAAGAGACGTGACGGGTAAGAACTGGGCCTTTAGTTCGGCCTTTCACTCGTACGTGCTTATCGAGCGAAAGGCCGACCGTTCTTTACGTCTTCCATCTTGGTCCGCCACCATAGCTTCCCGTCGCCATCCAGATACATGGCAGCTGCTCGCACCGACGCCTCTTCCGTCAGGCTTCCTAATGTAATGTGCCAAAGTCTTGCGGAATATCCTACAAGTCGTTCTCCAGGGCCCTTATCCATATGCTTAAATATCTGCTCCGTGCGTTCCAGAATGCTTTCCCGTCGGGTCTCCTCCACAGTACTGGCCTCAGGATTTCCACCTTTGAAACCGTGCTCTGATACCAACTGTCACGACGTTTCCTCAAGTAATCAAGCATCGTGCCCCGCTGTTGGTCCGCTGCAGCAGAGTCAGCCTTCCCTTTACACTTAGCCACTTGAGCCCGGCCCCTCAATGAAAGAGCACACACACAAGGCAAGAAAAAATCTAACCAAGCCCGAAAGAGAGACCGAGCCTTTAAAGACAAGACAAGAATAGGCACTGTTAATGAACTCGACTTATTCTGTTTACTAAAGAAAATAGTCACTACTATACACAGCACTCTACTATAAGACAAAGACTCAGACTAAGATTATAGTGGAGTGCTGTCTATCTCGTCCAGTGCCTGTTGAGATAGACCAAGTGACTTTCCGCAATAGCCAAGCAACCGTCAGAGTCACGAAAGAATCATACGAATCAAGGTGGGTTTTCATGTTCTGTTCTCTTTTCTATTTTTTTTATAGTAGATCTTCTTTTTCGGGTTCTAACTTGTCGATTGCTAATAGGAAGTAGGGACGGCTTCCTGTCTCTTCGAGTCATTTTACAACCTTCAATCTTCCATTCTCAACACTGTCTCGTTTTGTTCTGTCAAGATATGCCGCTAAAAATCGTGAATATATTAGATATTCTTATTCTTTTCGTCGTGAGAAAGGGCACTGTGGTTTTATCTAGCGCGGCACCATCTTGTTTCCGAACATGATCTACAGTTGTGTGATTCATATAATATAAGCTATGTGTTTTCGACTTCGGGTCAAGTCTAGTTTACGGAACTAGACTTGACTGCATCTTTCGCTTCAATCATTCCGTTATTGCAATGCCGTTTTCGCATACACAAACAGTGGCCAGATAGGTTTTGATTCGTTAGACTAACGCCTATTTTGATACGTTCGCTTAACACACACACGGAATGAAAGGATTCAGATATCCTCCAGCAAAGGGATTCCCCAATCTGGTTAGTGACTGAAACCTGAAGGTCAACCTCCCGGTGAGTTTTCGATATATATATTATTCAGGCACCTATGATGACTGGGCACCCCCACCATATCTATCCCTCGACCATTGAGGTAGTTGAACAGCTACCCAAATACCTCCCATTACCCAACTCCATTTCTGTACCAAATAGGACTGGTAAGCTGAATGGCAGAATAAATTACAGTACAGTACGGGACTTGACTAAACATCACGGAACGTTCATGTACTCCACTCAACTGGTCAACACGCTCAAAATAGCTCTGGTCACCTTCACCATCTATTTCCTATCTCAGATTGGTAGCCCCTCCCTCTTTCCCCCCGGCTAAGGTCCCGCCCCGGATCTTATCCGCAAAATCCACTTAGGGCCGGCCAATTCTCATAGGTCTCGGCCAGAAAACTAGTCGCAGAGGAGACTAGTCTTAGTCCGGTGGACGGTAACATGGTTGGGTTTGATCCCGGGGTGAAGAAAGACCAGCGATGGTTATGCGCTGCCTACTCAATTTTATATGATGGGTCAACCGTTAGGGTCACTTGGGTCTTGGCCCGCTTTTGCGTCACCATTTGGTGATTCAGTTTTGCGCACAACGGGCGTATGGGACCTTTGGTTTCAAGGATTATGCTCTTCTCGGTGATGACGTGTCCATCGCTGATGATAAGATGGCGAAAGAATTGTATTCCCTTATGTGCGCGTTAGGAGTCAAGATTGCCTGGGATAAATCCTTGGTCTCCTATACGTTGGCTAAGTTATGGTTGACAAAGGGAATGTGGACCTCAGTCCTATTTCCGCTAAGTCTATTCGATCAGTCTTTGTGTCGTCTTCGTGACTTTACTATCTTCCCGGGTTTCGGAGTACCGTCCTGTATGGTGGTCTTAGACCTTTCGCATACTAGGTGCGGGTTATCGGGTGGTATCCCGGTGTACTCGGCCCGGGAGATGGTTTCGTCATGCGGTTATTCAGACGTAGCCAATAGGTAGTTTTCCTCTGCCTTTTCGTATTAGATTTGGTTAGGCTATCCGGATTTCTATCCGATAACCGGGAGGATGAGGCAGTGAAATATTAACTAAATGGTTGAATACTATCTTTCATTTTCGTTTCATTCTCCAAAGATTGAAAAGATTCACTATTTATATATATATGAAGAGGTTGAAAAAGAAAGTATTCATTAGTTTATTTATGTTTTTTTGGTTTTCTTTTATATGTGTGGAATTCTCTTCATGGAATATGAATCTTGAAATTGAAATAAATGCCATCTTATATATATTTAATAAATGCTATCTTTCTAAAATTGAACTATTATTAATATTGACATATATATATATATATATAACTATAACTATATATATGTCAATAATAATATAACTAGTTATAGTTATATAGAACTTTCTTTGTGTTTTAACATCTTTTTTGTTTTTGAAATGTGTGGAAAGAGATTTCACCTAGTTTGAACTACTTTGACTTGAAAGAGATTTCCAATTTTGAACTACTTTTAGTTAAATTATCCTCATATTTTCATTTTTCACTATTTTTGACTGGCTCTTCTCTTTCTTTATAGATTCGGAGCCCTTCCAGAGTCTCTCTAAGTGACCTGAATGGATGAATGAAGACCTGCACGATGCGTATGAGTCGACTGTGATTCGACCTTGGGTTGAGTTATGGTTAGCTCATATGCGGGATTTCTACTGATTACAGATCAAAGATCAAGAGGGCATTAGCCCATGGTTGGAAAACTTTGATATCCCGACTATAGATTAGATTTCGAGCACGACCTAAGATGGTCTGCTTTGATATAAAATATGTACGACCCGAGTTGCACATATCTGCTCCCTCTGTCTATCTCTATTCAGAGGTACTTTGCGTGTGTTCGGATTTGGAAGCTGGTTACTGATCGTAGTCGCTTTTTTGTGGGTTAAGAGCACTGTGTCGAAAGAGCGGGCTTATGTTTACCTCCATGTACGTACCTAATGCGCTTTCTGTTTCATGCGGGGAAAAGGAGTTACGTAATCCGCATGTGACTCTGCAAGTATCCGTATCCTTGACCCGAAGTGGGTTCCCAAGGATCATTCCGGCCTTTCATCGAAAGCTGATACGTCAGGGTGGCCCGAAGGCACATATGTTGGTCCGACTCTACTTAAGTTTCTTCTCCAAAATGTTAACTAAAAGTCAGAAGACTATCTTTCATTTTCGTTTCATTCTCAAAATATTGACATCACATATATATCAATATTTTATTTATAATTTCATATATATATATAATAAAACTATCTTTCATCAAGGCGTTTTTGAAATGTGTGGAATTATCCTAAAATTTGAGCGTTTTAGTTGAATTATCTTTAATTTATTAGTCAGAACTCCTAAGCGGAGACTGACCTTGGAGTCGATCGACGCGGTAAGGGAGATCATTCATCCTCTTGTGACTGAACTCTGTCTCTGGCTTCAGACTTGGTCGTATGAAGTCCTAGAGAATCTTGCTCCCGGCTTCGATCGTAAGCCGATGATATTTGGTGGTTCTGATTGGAGACCCGCTTGGACGTCAGGTCCGAATACTAGTCGAGGCGAGAGGCTAGTCTCAAATAAATATAAAGACTGCGCTTCGTTTTACTGGTATGGTGGTCGTTGTGTTGACGGCTTTCTTTTTGAAAGAATCAGTAAAAGGAGATTAGATACTGTGTGATTCTAATTTCCACAGTACTCTCTTGCCTGACTCGTCACTGCTTTCATACCTATGATGGGCAGCAAGATCTCTCCTTACCAGTGTGTGTGATCACAATCTGGGCCGCTTGGGCCTGAAATAAGGACGAAGCGAAGGTCGATGTCCAAGAGTGTTAAAGAGGCGGTCCTTAGTAGCTTGACAAAGGCTGATGGATACGCTCTGTTTAATACCGATGGATGGAAGTTTTGACCAGTGGAAACCGGCTGAGAGGCTTTTCGATTCAGTCTGGATCTAAGGTCCGCCACAGACTCTTTCCCTATGCAGCTTCGCTGTTTATGGAGAACCTGTGGGGTCGCAAATTCTCAGTAGCCTGGACCCTTCCTTCTATTGAAGAGGGGTAGGTACCTTGTTCCGAGTGGGGTTCAAATCCCTGCGAGGATAAAGTTGACGCTGCCATCCTGGCTTATGTACGAAGATAGGACGGACGAAGTCCAACCGTTTAGTTTAGTCTTGGATTGTTGCCCTCCGTGCATTGGCCCAACCAAGCACAGAATCAATTAGCTTACTCTCTCTCTCATGCGGTAGAATTGTTCAGTGCGTGGTTGGGCGCACGGATACCATTTATTATCGATTCGAAAAGTCACAGACCTTATTTTCAAAGAGGAATCACCGGAGGGAACCGGCCTTTGGAGACATGGTCTTATTCAGAGGGGGAATAAATGTGACTGATACTCAGATTTAAGGATTGAATAGTCACATTACAGGATTGAATCATGCGATGAACCGTACTCGCCTCGTCTTTCTCGTAGAACCGCTCTTTTTCATATGTGTTTGGTTGATTTATCGTCTCGTGTCGTGTAGGTGCCATCACCAAGTATACGGAACTCGTTTCATCACCCACGGGTAACGTGCCCACTGATGCGATGCCCAAAAAGTCGGGGCTTTCGTAGAAAAAGAAAGTTGGACAGATCTTATCGAAGAGAGAGAACCTGATGACAAAAATTACGGTGGTTTCGTCAACGTATATCAAGAGAAAGTCGTCTACGATACGGTCTTTCATCAACGACGTATATAACAAAAGTCTACGGCCCGGGCCAGTTGACGACCCGACTGAACGAGTCGCTTTAAGACTCATTCCGTTTCCAACACTCTTCATCCCTATACTTCATGAGTCGCTCCGCGTGCCAACTCATTAGTATACGGAATGAGTTCAGGAACGCCGGCTACTGACTGAACTAGCCCTCGTCCTGAAATTGAAATCAAGTTCCGAGTTCACCGGCTCCACTCTTTATGACCTAGAGATAGGTTCCGAGGGCGGCCCACGCCGAACATGAGCATTTGTCTTGAATCAAAGAGAAAAAAGAAAGCTAGGTAATGTCTAAGCCAGCCCAATCTCTCTTCATGCTGCAACAGGGGACGAGTGCAGTTCTTTCTTCATACAATCGGGGCGGGCAGTCAGGAGTCAGCCTATAAAGAAAGAAAGAAAGAAAGAAAGAAAGAAAGGGGCTGAGTTCACGCCCCTTTCAAGCAGGCATTGAGGCAGGCAGTCAGTACATACAGTACAAGTAGGGACTCGTTTTGCGAAAGATCAGGCCCTTGTTTTAAGGAATGAGATGCAGTTCTTTAATAATTCCGGTCAGTCAGTCCGAAATTAGCTATTTTATTCAGAGCTGGAAAGGGCACGCCGCCCCTTTACTGGCCCACAATCTCTCTTTTTGAAGATAGAGAGCCTGCTGAGCAAACCGGCCATCTCATCTAGTATGAGCCTCTAAAGGGGGGTTCGGACCCTCTCCTCTACTACCAGCGGCCTGAGTTCCCCACGCTCCGACCACCAGCACTTAGTTCCTCTTGACTATGCAGTTCCCTCAGCTTGATAAGCCTACGTCTTCTAGACCTAGGACTACCATAACAAAGCCCTTCAGGACTTCGACCAAGATAAGATAGGGAGTTCGCCCCAGGAGACAGTAGTACAGCTTTCGGAATCTTTAGCTGTCCCTGTATATAAATTCATAAAAATGACTGAACCCTTTTGGCATGATCCCGCTCTGGACCCTCGGGATGTCTCCTTCTCCTTATTGAATGAAGTGAATCATGCAGAAAACGGCAAAAGGGTAGTATCTGAGTACCCGACTTCCTTTCTTCTTTTTCTAGGCGGACTCCAGTCAAAGACATTGGTTGAACCCTTGAAGT